ACTTTGGTAAATCATTTTTTTCATCTCCTGCTGATTCAGAGGTACCGTCTCTTGGATCCATTGTATAGTTTAATGGTAAAGTTTGATTACCATTAACCCCCAGAAAAGTGAACGAGTTTTTCGGTTTGATTCATATCCTATTCATCTTCTAAAGGTGTCCCTCGGCTGATTTATATTTTATATTAAGTTAAGGTGGCCTTAGGCCTTATTCCCTATTGTATTTGTATTGTGTAGTGCTTTTTGATTTCCTAAAGGTGGCCGGCCCTCAGCAACTATTATTTCTAGTTTATTTATGAATAAAGGTGGCCATAGGCCCTATGGTCCATTGGTGCCCCTATGGTCCAGTGGTTACGACCTCTCTCTTTCACGGAGAAAACGAGGGTTCAAGTCCCTCTAGGGGTATACCAAGACCATAGGAGTAGGATTTTATCAAAAGTGAAATGGATTTGTCAACTCCTCAGTCTATCCGTGGCAGTTTGATTTGATATATTTTATCAAAAGTGAAATGGATTTGTCCGCCTGGGAGACGAAAGAAAGTTGATTATGGAACGTCTAATTAGGCGTTGGGTCGATGCCCGAGTGGTTAATGGGGACGGACTGTAAATTCGTTGACAATATGTCTACGCTGGTTCAAATCCAGCTCGGCCCAACAATTCGCCAATCTACTATCAGATGGTAGAACCCTCTTGTTCTTAAGAAATACCTGATAAGAGAGAAGAAAAAAGAATCCAAATTTTCTGCTAGATCTCTTCTTATTTCCCTGGGATTGTAGTTCAATAGGCAAGAGCACCGCCCTGTCAAGGCGGACGTTGCGGGTTCGAGCCCCGTCAGTCCCGACGGATCCAATAAGTACATCAATTAACCTCTCCATTTTATGTGAAATGAAAGAAGGGACAGAGAGCATAATTTAATTCCGAGGGGGTTTCCCCTCTTTTTTTCAGGATTCTGTCGAAGAAAGAACAAACCCTAAACTAAAATGAAAATAATTAAAATAGTGAAGTTGATAGAATATTCCATCTTTTCTCCCGCGACTCATCTTTCTCATACTTCTTTGTCTTCCAAAGAAAATGGGATCATTCAAATTTACAACCTAATTCCTCTTTTTTTCCACTTCGCTTGTATTGTTTGTTGGGGTTTTGTAGTTAAGTTAATGGAAACGGACGAGGATACTTCATTTGATGGTTCTACACGGAAGACCTAAGGTAAGTTATAGAAAAGAAAGAACAGAAAAGAAGGATAAATAAAGGAATTTTTGATTCGTCCGGGAATCCCATCTTGGATTCGGTATGGATAAAAGATCTTCGTATGTTATACTATTCAATTCTCGACGACGAATTAATTTAATAGCTCAGATATTGTTATTCATGATATTGATCCGATTCAAGATCATCGATAGGTAATGCATTCATTGAATTGACAGGTGAAAGATTTATCATCTCTATGGGATTAAATCCCGAGTTATTGTGAAATAAAAAAACGATGAGATTGAGATTATGGAAGTAAATATTCTTGCATTTATTGCTACTGCACTGTTCATTTTAGTTCCTACTGCTTTTCTACTTATCATTTACGTAAAAACAGTCAGTCAAAATAATTAATTACTTGAAATGAAACTTGACTTCTGAGTTCTTATCAATAGTTGAAGAAATCAAATCAAAAGGATTCTTTTTTTGCGTCTTAAATGAAATCAACGGACTATAATGGGCGGTATTCTATGAGATCCGAGAGTATGGTAAGAAAGAAATTTCTTACCATACTCTCTATTACTGTTATAGTAGTGTATAAAGTTGTACTTGACTTTCTAATAAAGTTGGTATACTATATTAGCTTCTATCTATATCTACAATATATGTAGTGATTAATCCATATATGGAATTAATGTAGGACCCAATTCTCTTTCTTTCTGAAATAATTGTTTTACTGTTATACAATACATTTCTCCACTAGAATCCAATGGAATTTCGAAATGAATATATTTTGAATTGAAATAATTTTCAAATCAAATAAAAAATGCGTTGCAGAACGATCTATAAAACAATTGATACCGTTTCATTCCTCAACTAAATTAGTAGTGCTTCTAAAGTCCACTTCTTCCCCATACTACGAGTGAAAGGGAAAATGTAAAGACTACCATTAAAGCAGCCCAAGCGAGACTTACTATATCCATGTCAATTATGTCCCTTATCTTTATGATAGAAATATTCCATTATTGTATTGCTCACTAATAATAGTAGAATCCATGGTCCAGAGTCAAAAAGGGATTCTGGCCCAACACTATTGATGAACCAATCAAATAAATCCATTTCTAAAAAATTACTATATGATTTCTAATCGGGAAAGACTAAACACAAGTAAAATACACAATGATGCTACAAAGGAATGTTACTAATGGAACATATAGTAAAAAAAAAGAGGGCCCGTTCTTTGTTGCCCTTCAACTTCAAAGATCAATTGCTATCTATTACATACTTTTATTTCCTATTTGATCTAATCCGTACCCTTTCCCGATTGTCTCTCTGAAGCAGTTGGGGGATAGTATAATATACTCTTGACGAGGGGTTTCAAAAAAAATAATAAAATTTTTTCACTTTTTCTATAAAAAAGGAAATTATCCATCCAATCTCAATATAATAGTGATTGAATGCCTGAACACTCAGAGATTCTCGCGAGTCTATAATATGTAGATTACATAAAGGACTTTCCACAACTAGTTAGCCGCCGGCTATGCCAATGAAATTCAAGACCCAATCAGTAGATATTACATTAGCAGTAGAAGGGAATCGGGAAGTCTTGCTTCGACCATTATAATATAATCTTTCTTTGAATTTTAGATTGAAAGATTTCAAATCTTTTACAAAATCCCCAGAATAGATGTTTAGAATCAACCAAGTATCAACAATCCCCTTATTCTGTTCTACTGGGGAAAATTTGGGTGATTTATATCAGCAGATAAGAGATTTTGATTCGTTTGTTGATGAGGCGGCACCCGGATTTGAACTGGGGAAAAAGGATTTGCAGTCCCCCGCCTTACCACTCGGCCATGCCGCCAAAACGATACACAATAGGATAAAATTTTCTGGGTTGGATTACTAAACTTTAGTTTATTGTACTTGCATCCCTTTTTGAATTTAATCCTTTTGCTAAATTTATAAAAATTCTAAAAGAAACCCCTTTCCCCTTTTGATTGTAGTTGATCCACCCCTTCGAATGCCGAAAAACTTCCCCTCACTTTTCTATTGAACAATCAAATGTATATTTTCATTCAAAAAAGCCAAAATTTATGACAAATGGGAACCCTTAACTATTCGTTGACTGAGAATTCCTGAATGATTCGTGGATTTGAATCTAAAATTGGGTTTGCCGAATGACATAAGAAACTACAAAACATACTTAATTGATTCTTTTGAATCAAAAATCCTTCTCAATTTCTATTATAACAAAAATTATAAGTATATGTAAACCCCTCAATGGAAATTCTTACACAGATACCAAATTGGGTATCTTATTTAGAGTATGTTTCCTATACCTATAAATAAAGGGAATTCGTTGGAACAAAAAAAAGGCCCGGCTGGGTATTGACCGGGCCAGGCCCAAAAGGCACTTCGAACAAAATAAAAGCAAGAAGGTCTTCTTTATTTATCTTTCTATTTGGATCTTTCGAGCATCTAAATGGAATTCCTAATTATATAATAACGATAAAGAATGTGAAAGAAATACTTTCTTTAATCCTTACTTGATGTGTAATGTAACATAGTAATTATCTTTTTCAATTGGGAGAGATGGCTGAGTGGACGAAAGCGGCGGATTGCTAATCCGTTGTACGAGTTATTCGTACCGAGGGTTCGAATCCCTCTCTTTCCGTTTCCGTTGATGACTTTCTATTTTTTTCTTTCAAATTTCGCAAACCCCTTTTGATTTTTTTCCTAGTTAAACGTATGGAATATAGAAAATAAAATCTTAAGAAAATTGGAAAATCAAGCAAGAAAAACGAAATTTTTATTTTATTCTTCACGTCCAGGATTACGTCCTGGATCATTGGATAGGAATCCAAAGATGAAGAGAGAAACAAAGAATATTACTACTGTGTAAACGAAAAGTTTGAGAGTAAGCATTACACAACCTCCAAGATCATTTTTTGAAAAAGAAAAACGAGAAAAGATAATAGATCCTCCATTTTTATATCACATATCCTATTTTGACACCAAGAAATGAATTCTAGAAATAGAAAAGAATGTTCAGAAATTCAAATGAAGTTGAAATTTGTAATAAGAGTCTTTGATTACCACAAATCACTTTCATACCCACAATTAGATATTCTAAGGGACCCTAACCTAATAAGGTCTTTCGCCGGAAAAAGGATTAGAATCGGGAAATGGGGCGAGCGGAATTTCTCGCGACTATCCAAGAATTTCAATGTTTGAATTGAAGGTTCATACTCCCAGACTTATTTGATCTTATCAATTGCTGTAAGTTTTCGAATAAATCATGAATTTTCTAGGATAGTATTCAAGATCTTATCGAAAACTTACAGCAGCTTGCCAAACAAAGGCTAAAAGAAAAAAGAACAGAGGTATGACTGGCATAACATCTACGATTGGATTCAAAAAAGCATAGGCTTCGGGCAATTTGGCGAAGAAAAGACTACTCGGATAAAGGGTAGAATTAAGACAGATCAAACTAAAGATATTAAGCATAACAGACATTTTGTTCGTCGAGATAATTGCATTTTGATTGAGTTATTGATATAAGGAAAAATGAAGAAAGTAAGGTAGACAAAAAAATCCTTCTTTTTCCGCTCAATCAAAAATCCTCCAATCCTCAAAGGAGAATAGAAGAAATCATACTTTCATACAATATCTTAATTGAATTATATGTAATGATCAATAAATTCAGTTGAATTCTAGATATACACATGTCAAAATCCTAGCACGAATCTATAATCTATAATATATTCTATAAAGAAGAAAGATTTTCTCTAGTCTATAGATAGTTGGACTGGAATTGACGAACACTTAATACCAATATTATTCTTTATTAGTATTAGTGTCGAATAAAAATAGAAATGGGGCGTAGCCAAGTGGTAAGGCAACGGGTTTTGGTCCCGCTATTCGGAGGTTCGAATCCTTCCGTCCCAGAGCATATCCATTGTATCCGAATACATCTTTTTTGTTCAACAAGGTTCTGTTTCAAGGTCTAATATTGTATAGAATATTATTCTTCTTTCTTTTTTGATTTTGAATGATTCTTTTCGGAATCATATCTCATTTTTTCACAAACTGAACTAAATTGAGTTAACTAAATTGAGTTCAAATGACATGCAAATGTAACTGAATCCTTTTGTGATCCAGATAAAGATAAGATGGGACATATATCACAGTTGCAGAAAGATTACTTAACCTCAGGTTAAACAAAATATGAAAATACATATAAAACGAGGAAGTGCTTAGCCTATAGGTATGTATTGTTATCCTATATTCAGTGACAATAGTCTTTCTATTTTTGTGAAAAATAATTTGCATCCCTAAAATATTCAAATTTAAATATTTAACAATGATATTTCTTTTTATTGTTCGATCTATTTAGCTTATTTGCTTTAAATCATTGACAATTCTATTCGAAAAGAAACAGAAATATTTATTTCTTATGATAATCAAATGTAGTCTTTACTGTAAAAAGTAAAACTTGACTCAAATAATGATGTCGAAGTAGGAAACTTTTTCAATTATCAAGATTTGTAATGATTCCTTATGGGTTGAATCTTTAGGAAGTTGGAAATGGGTCAGTCTATCGTATTGAGTCACTTGAACAGGCAGAGTCAAATAGAATTTCTTTATTCGTGTTATTTCTGTTAGTTATGTTATTTCTATATTTTGATTTCTGGATATTTCTGTTAGATATTTTTTTGAGATAGAGATTTATAGAAAAAGTTGCGTTCATACAAAAAAAGCCCAGGTCTTGCTAAGATTTCTTCAGAAAAATCTTTATTATCTATTATTATCTATGTAGCTAAGAAAAAATATAAATGACTATGTCTCTGTACCGACTGAACCAATGACTATTCATGATTCCATAATTGAATCAATTCCATACTGGTTCCAAATTAGAGGAATGTTATGGTAAAACTTCGTTTAAAACGATGTGGTAGAAAGCAACGTGCGACTTGAAGGACACGATCCGGTGTGGATTCTTATTCTTACATCCACCATTTTATTTTATATAGGAATGAAGGTGCTCTTGGCTCGACGTCGTTTGTTCTATTCTACTAGAACCCTTCTTTTTTTATTGGGTTGTAATGTAAATAGTTCATGATGGAGCTCGAGTAGAAAGTATTTATTAATTTCTCAGGGGCAACGATCTAGGGTTAATGCCAATCAATAAATTGGAACAACTTCGTAAGTATATCTTCGATATAGAAATCGAAAGAATCCGATTCGAGCAAATTTTCAATTCAAAAAAATTGTTGGAACCGCAAAAACTTTTTCGATCCACAGTGTATCGCGCACGAATCAACCGTCGGTATGATTCTTTGATAGAAAGAAATCACAAAAGGGGTATGTTGCTACCATTTTGAAAGGATTAAGAAGCACCGAAGTAATGTCTAAACCCAATGATTTAAAACAAAGATAAAGGATCCCAGAACAAGGAAACACCGCTTCAATTGTCTCACAGATCCGAATAAAGAATCCAAATAGATTTTCAACGAGACAAAAAAAAAGGGGGGGTTAAAGACCACTCAATAAAAAAATATCTTAATTTTCTTTAATATATTTGAGAATTATTGAACTTGAGTTATGAGTACAAATGATTTTTTAGTTTTCAGGAAGGAAGCTAAATAAAAATGACTATGAGTTAAATTATAGGCTAATTTCTTTTACGGATTCCTTTACTATTTATTAGAATTTTATCCATAGACAAAACTTCGAATCATTTTTTCTCGAGCCGTACGAGGAGAAAACTTCCTATACGGTTCTAGGGGGGGGTTCTTTTTCATCTACATCTATCCCGATGAGCCGTCTATCGAATCGTTGCAATTGATGTTCGATCCCGAAGAGAAGGAAGAGATCTTCGGAAAGTGGGTTTTTATGATCCGATCAAGAATCAAACTTATTTAAACGTTCCCGCTATTCTCTATTTCCTTGAAAAAGGCGCTCAGCCTACAGGAACTGTTCAGGATATTTTAAAAAAGGCAGAGGTTTTTAAGGAACTTTGCTCTAATCAAACGAAATTCAATTAAAATTAAATTAAGGAAATAAAAACCAATTCAATATTTCAATATTAAATTAAGGAAATAAAAACTAAGGGTAGGATAGTGATTTCTATATCATTTTGGATATCTTTTCTATACTATGTTTTTTTATTTCCTTCTTTTCTTGCTCTATTAGTATCTATTTATCATTGCTTTTATAGAATCTTTTTCTAATGAAAACCTTATTTGATTGATCCTCACAAAATCGAAAATTCTGGCATTACCTGCAATCGGGTGGTTTTCATTCGAATTCT